AAATTAAGTAGTTGTTAGTCTAGTACCGTATCCCTTCCTATCTTATCCTTTGCACTCGACTCAAAAAAACGAATGCTTCGGGGGCGAAAATCAAACTTGCCAAGAAGGTCCCCTAAACCAGGGATTCACCGAGATAAACAAGAGAAAATTGCTTTTAAAGGGGAATAGACTGTGCCTTTCTTTGTATTTCTTTTTTCTTTTCTGCTTGATGAAAAAAAAAGCTCTCTACCGTATCTATACAATCTACCGTATCTATACAATCTACCATATCTATACAAATAGAATAGTCCATTTATTTATATGGACTGCTAAGTGCGGAGACGGGAATCGAACCCGTGACCTCAAGGTTATGAGCCTCGTGAGCTACCAAACTGCTCTACTCCGCTCTGTAGAGCCAAAAACTGGTGGACGAAAAAGGTTGAATACAAGTCTCTACTCTACCATGTCTAGACAAATAGAATAGTCTTTTTATAGAGAATGGAGCGGGTAGCGGGAATCGAACCCGCATCGTTAGCTTGGAAGGCTAGGGGTTATAGTCGACGTTCGTTGCTTATTTTTAACGTCTCTAATTCAAAACCGAACATGAAATTTTGATTTCATTCGGCTCCTTTATGGTTATTCTCACCACTTAACATCTATGTTAGCTTTTCTGTCTGAATGGAACCAAAGCTCTCCGCTTTCTAGATGATCCCTATAGAGTAGGAGATAGAAATTCTCCTAAATATCTACTTACTTCGTTCCCTAATTTCATTCAAGGGATCCTGAGGAAAAGAGTTGGGTTTCCACCGAGCTGAAACAATATCCTGATGGTTCTAGTAAACCAAAACTACCGTTTTTTAGCTATTGGGCTTCCATTTCTTTTTTAACTAAAAGAAGATTTAGTTACGATTGGAAATAAACTTTTTTGTATCTTCATCCATAGATCCTTTACTCATATTTATTCAATTGGAATACTTAATCCAATGCAAAATTATGCTTCGCGCTTCTGTACTCATAATCAAATTTGTATTTTGCATGCAAATTTAATTAGTCTTTGGGTACTAATCGCGAGAATGTATATTCTTCCTCAATATGCTATTGAGAGGAAAAGGATTAAACCCTTTATAAGAACTAAAGTTTTCATCGGAATATGAATATAAAAAAAAAACTTAAGGGTGCCTTAAGTATATCATTTCAAATTCAGTTATTACTAGAACGAATCACACTTTTACCACTAAACTATACCCGCTACATGTAGATTATGATACCAACACTACCCTTTGTCAAGGGTAGCCATTCGAGGAGGAAGCTAATCCCAACCTACGGAGAAAAGCGAGCAGTTGGTACTTCAATCGCGGGCCTTTAATTTAGGATTTAGATGGCCCCTCTCTAGTCTGTAAAAGAAATCCATGTCACTAGCTTATAAACCAAATGTATGTATTTCGATTAGGATCGTATTCTTCGTATTCTATAGTTTGATTATTCCTACAATATACACTAAGAGATATAGGCCACAGTACCCATCAATCCCTTTCTCCAAACACTTTTTGGATAATATCCAAGTACTATTTTCAACGGGTACCCGTTGAAAATTGCTGCAACAAATCCGTCCAAAACGAAAAAATTGAAAAGATTTGAACTCAAGGGTTTTTCCAAGGAATGCCCGTGAAAAATTGTTTCAATTTCGCGCCAAAACAGATAAGAAGTATATCACTGAAAATTAATACACTACCGAGCCATATGGGTATATGAAGCCATATGGCTATATGAAGAGGGCGAATTCCTTTATACCCCCCCAATTAGAATTAAGGAAAATAAAACATAAATGGAGAAAGTTCTCATTATAAGATCAGCCAATAGAAGAAAAAAGTCCTAATTCTGCAGAACATTCTGAGCATGTGAAAAGTGAATAGGCTAAAGATAAAAAAAAGAAAGTCTACCATTTTTTTAACAGCAGTTCTTATTGCTCCTTTGGCCTTTTTGAACAAAACTTCTATATTGAAATATAGAAAAAGAAAAAAATCTCTCTCTATATATATATTATGTACATTAATATATACATATATTTTGTACATTATGCAGTAGATCTATAATGGTAAATGAAAGTGGCTAATTTTTGAATAAAAAATAAAAAGCCCTTTTAACTCAGTGGTAGAGTAATGCCATGGTAAGGCATAAGTCATCGGTTCAAATCCGATAAAGGGCTTTTCCCTTAGTGGTAGAGTAATCCCACGGAAAGACCGAAGTCATTGGTTCGAATCCGATAGAGTACTTTTCTACTAAATTCATTCACTTTTTTCTTTTTTTTTTTGAAAATGTCTCTGTTTTTTATTAAATTTTATGACTTCGTTTAGTATGAGAAGACCTTTTTTTTGGTCTGAACACTAAACGAAGCACAGAGTTGAAATTGCAAAAAATAAATGAAATTGGACTCTTTTTCCTGTTAGAGCAATCAAATCAATATTCGTACTAAACTAATCTAGAATCCTTTTTATTAATCTATTTTACTTTAAAAACTTGAAAAGAAAAGTAAAAGGAATTGCCCTAAAAAGCAGGGGATGATCCGTGAATTAACCTAACCAACAACTAAAAAAAAATCCTATGAAAGCTTAATAGAAAAGTAGGAAAGACTCTTTGCTTTGATCCATTTATACTCTTCAATTCGAGTATATTGACATTGACAATTCCAAAAAACTGTTCATACTATCATTATACTATAATGACGAAATGACGAGTGGTTCGATATAGCACTATCGTCTAGTGATGCCCCTATCGTCTAGTGGTTCAGGACATCTCTCTTTCAAGGAGGCAGCGGGGATTCGACTTCCCCTAGGGGTAGGGAGTATTATAAAAAGAGGTTAATCATAGATTATCAAAAACCCTAGAATAAATTCTTCCTGGGTCGATGCCCGAGCGGTTAATGGGGACGGACTGTAAATTCGTTGACGATATGTCTACGCTGGTTCAAATCCAGCTCGGCCCAAAAATCTAGGGCTTCGTGAATATGAACTAAATTATTTTTTTTTTCTTCAATAAAAAAAATATATGATCCATAGAAATAAAGAATAAAGAGAAAAGAGGAGGAAAATTTATTTCTAAGCCATATCTCTCTGATTCTTTTCTTACAAAGAAAACCCTTTTTCTTATTGAAAGGTGGATTATCAGTTGTTTTTAGGGATAAAAAATCGCGGCATACGTTATGCCACTCTCACTATACCCACATATCCTATGTGGGTGTAGTAGTATATGATTACTCTATTTCTTAAAGTACGACAGACGAATCTTCTTAGGGTTCCTTTTTTAAATAGGTATGCAGGGATTGTAGTTCAATTGGTTAGAGCACCGCCCTGTCAAGGCGGAAGCTGCGGGTTCGAGCCCCGTCAGTCCCGAACTAGGGTTCAATGGATTCTTGAAAAGAATGCACCTCATTCTCAGTCCATTTGTCGACTCCTTTTTTTATAAATCTGCTCTCATCTTTAGACCCCAAAAGCAGATATTGACAGTAACCTAAAAAAAAAAAAACCAAGCAAACGCTCTTTTTCCTAAATTAAAATATGGAATCTTTTTTTTATTTAAGATCCTCTTTTCTCCATCTCATTTCTACTTCTACTGCTTATTTGGATGTTTATGTGACCCATAGAGGGTTGTATAATACATACATACATAATTGTATGTATAACTATAAGAAAAAGGAAGGGAATTTGGATAAGAAAGATTCTTGGCTCTACATATATAGAAATATAGATATAGAAAAGCAAAAGTGAAAAAGGATGAAAAATAGAGGGGTTCCGAATCCAATCAAAAACATATTTTGTGAATATGGGATCTTCTTATGTTATATTATTCCACTATCAACCATGAATTGATTTGATAGATGCAATATTCATAATATTGAATTGATTCAGTATTATCAGAATGGAAGTCCTCTACAGGGATACCTCCTTTTCTTTTCCTCTCCATGGGATTACATCCCGAGTTATTGTCAAAAAAAAAAATAAAGAGGTTATGGAAGTAAATATTCTCGCATTTATTGCTACTGCATTGTTCATTCTAATTCCTACTGCCTTTTTACTTATTATTTATGTAAAAACAGCCAGCCAAAATGATTAATTGGAATTCCAATTAATCATTGAAGAAATGAAAAAGGGATTAAAGAAAAAAAATCCAAGTCTTAAATGAAAGGATCTGGTTGGAATCCTAAAGTGTGGTAGAAAGAACTACATATAGTTTTTTCTACGACACTTTAGATTCTTTCTATTATATTATCTTGAATCTACATAGAATAGATTAGTAGATTGAAATAGTAATCTAATTCAACTTCTTTTTTCACTGCATCCACTTAATTTCAAGCAAGTCAAAATCAAAAAAAAATCGAAGACAATTCTTCATTGAAAGAATCCATGGAGAGGGAGAAAAAAAATACGAGAATAGACTATAATAAAAGAAAAAAGTAAATAAAAGGAAAAAACCTGCGAATCTTTCATACTTATCGACTATTCAATCAATTAGTAGTATCCCTAGAGTCCACTTCTCCCCCATACTACTAGCGAAAGAGAAAATGTAAAGACTACCATTAAAGCAGCCCAAGCGAGACTTACTATATCCATGTAAATTATGTCTCCTATTTCTATGAAGGAATTATTCTACTATTGATTAATAATCATAGTGGAATTAAGGGTACAGAGTCAAAATTCTGCTCTAAGACTATGGATGAATCAGTTAAAGGAATTTACTCCTATCAAATTCTTATATGATTTCTGGTAGAATTGGAGAGTATTAAGTATAAATATGATACATATACCTTTTCCTTAAAAAAGAAAGAGTGTGAGAATGTCCTGAATAGAAGACGCGGGAATAGAGAGATTTTTTCTTCCTTTTGTTACCTTTTTTATAAGCAAAGGACGTCAGAATATACCATACCATTTGGATAGATAAATATTTATTGGATACCTGCTTTACCCATGTTTATTTTTGACCTAAACCCTACTGCCCCACTTTCTCTCTTTCTATGAAAGAGTGAGGAGACCTTATCCACTCCACAACTCCGAAATTCATTTTAGATCAGCCTATTCAATCTGATTCTCGATAGAATTAGTAGCCTTTACTTTAGTGTATGTAAGTTGCATAAGAAGTGTATGTAAGTAGCATAAGATGTATGAAGGATATTGATATTTCTTGGCAAAGTCCCTTCTTCAATCTTAGATTGAAAAAGGACTTAGGGACCCTTGGAAGTTTTAAATTCCCGAATCAATTCAAATTAATAAAAGAATAAGGAAACGCTACCTCATCTCTGTCGCCAAAACAAAGCCTCATTTGAGGGTAGAACTATGGTATGGATTCTCAAAATCCAGTATGGGCAGACCTAGTTACTCTCTTGCCCCAACTTATGGGGGTACGAAATTTTTGAGTTTGATTAGTACTATAATCCTAAGTATTTTATTGATCAGGCGGCACCCAGATTTGAACTGGGGATAAAGGATTTGCAGTCCCCTGCCTTACCACTTGGCCATGCCGCCAAAAAATTCGATCTAAAATCGAGAAAAGAACAAGTATTCATCCATATTTTCTTACTAAACCCCCCCCCCTTTTTTTTCTATTCTATTGAGATGGCAGAGGATAATTTTCTTTCTATTCTATTGAAATGAGAAAGGAGCAAAAGTGGATTTCCAGTCACAGACTGCAAAATTCAGAACAAATTGGAACCATTAACTAGAATTTTTTTTTTGAATTACAGTAGTAATCGACTCTAGAATCGGTATTCTCTCCTTTAATGGCATAATGGAATAAAAGTTTCCCTAATCTGTATATAGAGAAACTCCCGGTCCGAACAGCATTATTATCCACGGATCCCCCCTTATGTACATATCCCTACGGGGAATCGTGCTTTAATTTTTCATTGCATTAAATATCGTGAATAAAAAGAGGAAATTAGCTCTGATATAGATTATGGCCCAGCGTTCTTTTATTGGCCCACACAAGTGAAATTACGATAAAAGAAAGGATATGTGAATAGGTGGATAACTAGATTAGCAAGTACTTAAAAAATAAGTACTTTATTTTAGGATTCTACAACGAAATCCTTTATTTTTTAGCAATTCTATTACTACGAAACAAAAAAGAACCTTCCAATTATTTTAGAAAATAAAACTAACCATACTATTCTAAATTCTAAATCGAACTAAAGTAAAACTTTTTAGTTCTTATAAATTATTATGGCTTTTTTTCTTTCATAGAAATAGAAAACAGATAAAACAAGAAATCTTTGCTATCCAATCTGATTAGAATATCATAAAGTTTAAGTGGCAGAATTTATTTCTAGGACTTTTTTATCAATTCATTTAAATTCCATTTCTATCCCTGCCAAAGTCAAACTTTCGTCAAAATTATCTTTATTCATATGTATGAAATACATATATGAAATACGTATGTGGAGTTCCCTAGAATTTCATGTGATTCAGTAAACAGAATATAGATTCCATGATTGCTAGATTGATCCGTAGGGATTGATAAAGAGTGAGCTGATAATGGAATTTTTCTTCGATAAATAGGAAACTTAAGATTAAGATGCTCCGGAATGGAAATGAGGGAATGTCCACAATACCCGGATTTAGTCAGATCCAATTCGAGGGATTTTGTAGGTTCATTAATCAAGGCTTGGCAGAAGAACTTGACAAGTTCCCAACAATTAAAGATCCAGATCACGAAATTGCATTTCAATTATTTGCGAAAGGATATCAATTGCTAGAACCCTCGATAAAAGAAAAGGATGCTGTGTATGAATCACTCACTTATTCTTCTGAATTATATATATCTGCAAGATTAATTTTTGGTTTCGATGTGCAAAAGCAAACCATTTCTATTGGAAACATTCCTATAATGAATTCCTTAGGAACCTTTATAATAAATGGAATATACCGAATTGTGATCAATCAAATATTGCTAAGTCCTGGTATTTACTACCGCTCCGAATTAGACCATAAGGGAATTTCTATATACACCGGGACTATAATATCAGATTGGGGAGGAAGATCGGAATTAGCAATTGATAAAAAAGAAAGGATATGGGCTCGCGTGAGTAGAAAACAAAAGATATCTATTTTAGTTCTATCATCAGCTATGGGTTCGAATCTAAGAGAAATTTTAGATAATGTTTCCTACCCCGAAATTTTCTTGTCTTTCCCGAATGCTAAGGAGAAAAAGAGGATTGAGTCAAAAGAAAAAGCTATTTTAGAGTTTTATCAACAATTTACTTGTGTAGGTGGGGACCTGGTATTTTCGGAGTCCTTATGTGAGGAATTACAAAAGAAATTTTTTCAACAAAAATGTGAATTAGGAAGAGTTGGTCGACGAAATCTGAATCGGAGACTGAATCTTAATATACCTCAGAACAATACATTCTTGTTACCGCGGGATGTATTGGCTGCTACGGATCATTTAATTGGAATGAAATTTGGAACGGGTATACTTGACGATGACGATATGAATCACTTGAAAAATAAACGTATTCGTTCGGTTGCGGATCTGTTACAAGATCAATTCGGACTGGCTCTTGGCCGTTTACAACATGCGATTCAAAAAACTATCCGTAGAGTATTCATACGTCAATCGAAACCCACTCCACAAACTTTGGTAACTCCAACTTCAACTTCGATTTTATTAATAACTACTTATGAGACCTTTTTTGGCACATACCCCTTATCTCAAGTTTTTGACCAAACCAATCCATTGACACAAACGGTTCATGGGCGAAAAGTGAGTTGTTTGGGTCCTGGAGGATTGACGGGGAGAACTGCAAGTTTTCGGAGCCGAGATATTCATCCAAGTCACTATGGGCGTATTTGTCCAATTGACACGTCCGAAGGCATCAATGTTGGACTTACTGGATCCTTAGCTATTCATGCGAGAATTGATCACTGGTGGGGATCTATAGAGAGTCCGTTTTATGAAATATCCGAGAAAGCAAAAGAAAAAAAAGAGAGACAAGTGGTTTATTTATCACCAAATAGAGATGAATATTATATGATAGCAGCAGGAAATTCTTTGTCCTTGAATCAGGGTATTCAAGAAGAACAAGTTGTTCCAGCTAGATACCGTCAAGAATTCCTGACTATTGCATGGGAACAGATTCATGTTAGAAGTATTTTTCCTTTCCAATATTTTTCTATTGGAGGTTCTCTCATTCCTTTTATTGAGCATAATGATGCGAATCGGGCTTTAATGAGTTCTAATATGCAGCGCCAAGCAGTTCCACTTTCTCGGTCCGAGAAGTGCATTGTTGGAACTGGATTGGAACGCCAAACAGCTCTAGATTCGAGGGTTTCCATTATCGCCGAACGTGCGGGAAAGATCATTTCTAGTGATAGTCAGAAGATCCTTTTATCAAGTAGTGGGAAGACTGTAAGTATTCCTCTAGTTGCCCACCGGCGCTCTAACAAAAATACTTGTATGCACCAAAAACCTCGGGTTCCGAGGGGTAAATCCATTAAAAAAGGGCAAATTTTAGCGGAGGGAGCAGCTACAGTTGGTGGGGAACTTGCTTTAGGAAAAAACGTTTTAGTAGCTTATATGCCGTGGGAGGGTTACAATTTTGAAGATGCAGTACTAATTAGCGAACGTTTGGTATATGAGGATATTTATACTTCTTTTCACATCCGAAAATATGAAATTCAGACGGATACGACAAGCCAAGGCTCCGCTGAAAAAATCACTAAAGAAATACCACATCTAGAAGAACATTTACTCCGCAATTTGGACAGAAATGGAGTTGTGAGGTTGGGATCCTGGGTAGAAACAGGCGATATTTTAGTGGGTAAATTAACACCTCAGATAGCGAGCGAATCCTCCTATATCGCCGAAGCTGGATTATTACGGGCCATTTTTGGCCTTGAGGTATCCACTTCAAAAGAAACTTCTCTCAAACTACCTATAGGTGGAAGAGGGCGCGTTATCGATGTGAAATGGATCCAGAGGGACCCCCTCGACATAATGGTTCGCGTATATATTTTACAGAAACGTGAAATCAAAGTTGGGGATAAAGTAGCAGGAAGACACGGGAATAAGGGAATCATTTCCAAAATTTTGCCTAGGCAAGATATGCCCTATTTGCAAGATGGAACACCTGTTGATATGGTCTTCAATCCCCTAGGAGTACCCTCACGAATGAATGTGGGACAAATATTTGAAAGCTCGCTCGGATTAGCAGGGGATCTGCTAAAGAAACATTATAGAATAGCACCCTTTGATGAGAGATATGAGCAAGAGGCTTCAAGAAAACTTGTGTTTTCGGAATTATATGAAGCCAGTAAACAAACACAAAATCCATGGGTATTTGAACCCGAGTACCCGGGAAAAAGCAGAATATTTGATGGAAGAACAGGAGATCCCTTCGAACAACCTGTTCTAATAGGAAAGTCCTATATTTTAAAATTAATTCATCAAGTTGATGAGAAAATCCATGGACGTTCTACTGGGCCCTACTCACTTGTTACCCAACAACCCGTTAGAGGAAGAGCCAAACAAGGGGGACAACGAGTAGGAGAAATGGAAGTTTGGGCTTTAGAAGGATTTGGTGTTGCTCATATTTTACAAGAGATACTTACTTATAAATCTGATCATCTTATAGCTCGCCAAGAAATACTTAATGCTACGATCTGGGGAAAAAGAGTGCCTAATCACGAGGATCCTCCAGAATCTTTTCGAGTGCTCGTTCGAGAACTACGATCTTTGGCTCTAGAACTGAACCATTTCCTTGTATCTGAGAAGAACTTTCAGGTTAATAGGGAGGATGTTTGATCAGAATAAATATAAATTCTTTTCTTATTTCTATTTTATGATTGACCAATATAAACATAAACAACTTCAAATTGGACTCGTTTCCCCTCAACAAATAAAGGCTTGGGCTAACAAAATCCTACCTAATGGAGAAGTCGTTGGCGAAGTCACAAGGCCCTCCACTTTTCATTATAAAACCGATAAACCAGAAAAAGATGGATTGTTTTGCGAAAGAATCTTTGGACCCATAAAAAGTGGAATTTGTGCTTGTGGAAATTCTCGAGCGAGCGTAGCTGAAAATGAAGACGAAAGATTTTGTCAAAAATGCGGGGTAGAATTTGTTGATTCTCGGATACGAAGATATCAAATGGGATACATCAAACTGGCATGTCCAGTGACTCATGTGTGGTATTTGAAGGGTCTTCCTAGTTATATCGCGAATCTTTTAGATAAACCCCTTAAGAAATTAGAAGGCCTGGTATACGGCGATTTCTCTTTTGCTAGGCCCAGCGCTAAAAAACCGACTTTCTTACGATTACGAGGTTTATTCGAAGATGAAATTTCATCCTGTAACCACAGCATTTCTCCCTTTTTTTCTACCCCAGGCTTTGCAACATTTCGAAATCGGGAAATTGCGACAGGAGCGGGTGCTATTCGAGAACAATTAGCGGATTTGGATTTGCGAATTATTATAGAGAATTCCTTGGTTGAATGGAAGGAATTAGAAGACGAGGGGTATAGTGGAGATGAATGGGAAGATAGAAAAAGACGAATAAGAAAAGTTTTTTTAATTAGACGAATGCAATTGGCAAAACATTTTATTCAAACAAATGTAGAACCAGAATGGATGGTTTTGTGCTTATTACCGGTTCTTCCTCCCGAATTGAGACCCATTGTTTATAGGTCTGGGGATAAAGTAGTTACTTCGGATATTAATGAACTTTATAAGAGAGTTATCCGTCGGAACAACAACCTTGCCTATCTATTAAAAAGAAGTGAATTAGCGCCAGCAGATTTAGTAATGTGCCAGGAAAAATTGGTACAAGAAGCTGTGGATACACTTCTTGATAGTGGGTCTCGCGGGCAACCAACGAGGGATGGTCACAATAAAGTATACAAGTCACTTTCAGATGTAATTGAGGGTAAAGAGGGGAGGTTTCGCGAGACTCTGCTTGGGAAACGGGTCGATTACTCGGGGCGTTCTGTCATTGTTGTGGGTCCTTCGCTTTCATTACATCAATGTGGATTACCTTTAGAGATAGCAATAAAGCTTTTTCAGCTATTTGTAATTCGCGATTTAATCACGAAACGTGCTACTTCTAATGTCAGGATTGCTAAAAGGAAAATTTGGGAAAAGGAACCCATTGTATGGGAAATACTTCAAGAAGTTATGCGGGGGCATCCCGTACTGTTGAACAGAGCACCTACCCTGCATAGATTAGGTATACAGGCCTTCCAACCCACTTTAGTAGAGGGGCGTACTATTTGTTTACATCCATTAGTGTGTAAGGGTTTCAATGCGGACTTTGATGGGGATCAAATGGCTGTTCATCTACCTTTATCCTTGGAAGCTCAAGCAGAAGCCCGTTTACTTATGTTTTCTCATATGAATCTCCTGTCTCCCGCTATTGGAGATCCTATTTGCGTGCCAACCCAAGACATGCTTATCGGACTTTATGTATTAACGATTGGAAATCGTCGAGGTATTTGTGCAAATAGATATAATAGTTGCGGAAACTATCCAAATAAAAAAGTAAATTACAATAATAATTATTATACGAAAGATAAAGAACCCCTTTTTTCTAGTTCCTATGATGCACTGGGAGCTTATAGACAGAAACGAATCGGTTTAAACAGTCCCTTGTGGCTCCGATGGAAACTAGATCAACGTGTCACTGGATCAAGAGAAGTTCCGATTGAAGTTCAATATGAATCTTTTGGGACTTATCATGAGATTTATGCCGACTATCTAATAGTCGGAAATAGAAAAAAAGAAACCCGTTCTATATACATTCGAACCACTCTTGGTCATATTTCTTTTTATAGAGAAATAGAGGAAGCCATACAAGGATTTAGTCGGGCCTATTCATACACTATCTAAATCTAAATAAGGAAGTTAGATTCGGTGATGCCCCTTTCGGGGGGCATTCCGATTTCGCTAGTACCATCCTTTTTGCCACGCAAATTCAGATTGAGATTGAAGGAAGGGGGTAAATTAAGTTTTCGAATCACTGACTCAGGCCTATTGTCGAATCCTACTCAGCAATTGTCGAATCCTACTCAGTCAAGTCAAAAAAAGGGGGGTACTTATGTATGGCGGAACGAGCCAACCTGGTCTTTCATAATAAAGAGATAGATGGAACTGCTATGAAACGACTTATTAGCAGATTAATAGATCATTTCGGAATGGGATATACATCCCATATACTGGATCAAATAAAGGCTCTGGGCTTCCATCAAGCCACTACTACATCAATTTCTTTAGGAATCGAGGATCTTTTAACAATACCCTCTAAAGGATGGTTAGTCCAAGATGCGGAACAACAGAGTTTTCTTTTAGAGAAACACTATTATTATGGGGCTGTACACGCAGTAGAAAAATTACGCCAATCTGTTGAAATATGGTATGCTACAAGTGAATATTTGAAACAAGAAATGAATTCGAATTTTCGGATAACGGATCCTTCTAATCCAGTCTATCTAATGTCTTTTTCAGGAGCCAGAGGAAATGCATCCCAGGTACACCAATTAGTAGGGATGAGAGGGTTAATGGCGGATCCTCAAGGACAAATGATTGATTTACCTATTCAAAGCAATTTACGCGAGGGACTTTCTTTGACAGAATATATAATTTCCTGCTACGGAGCCCGCAAAGGGGTTGTAGATACTGCTGTACGAACAGCGGATGCTGGATATCTTACACGCAGACTTGTTGAAGTAGTTCAACATATTATTGTGCGTAGAACAGATTGCGGTACTATCCGAGGTATTTCTGTGAGTCCTCAAAATGGGATGACAGAAAAACTTTTTGTCCAAACACTAATTGGTCGTGTATTAGCAGACGATATATATATTGGTTCACGATGCATTGCTGCTCGAAATCAAGATATTGGAATTGGATTAGTCAATCGATTCATAACTGCCTTTCGAGCACAACCGTTTCGAGCACAACCAATATATATTAGAACCCCTTTTACTTGCCGGAGCACATCTTGGATCTGTCAATTATGTTATGGGCGGAGTCCCACTCATGGCGATCTGGTCGAATTGGGAGAAGCTGTAGGTATTATTGCAGGTCAATCAATTGGGGAGCCGGGGACTCAACTAACATTAAGAACTTTTCATACTGGTGGAGTATTCACAGGGGGTACTGCCGACCTTGTACGATCCCCCTCGAATGGAAAAATCCAATTCAATGAGAACTTGGTTCACCCCACACGTACCCGTCATGGGCAACCTGCTTTTCTATGCTATATAGACTTGCGTGTAACTATTCAGAGTCAAGATATTCTACATAGTGTGAATATTCCCTTAAAAAGCCTGATTCTAGTGCAAAATGATCAATATGTAGAATCCGAACAAGTAATTGCGGAGATTCGTGCCGGAACATCCACTTTACATTTTAAAGAAAAGGTACAAAAGCATATTTATTCCGAATCAGACGGGGAAATGCACTGGAGTACTGATGTTTACCATGTGCCCGAATATCAATATGGTAATCTTCGTCACTTACCAAAAACAAGCCATTTATGGATATTGTCAGTAAGTATGTGCAGATCCAGTATAGCATCCTTTTCGCTGCACAAGGATCAAGATCAAATGAATACTTATTCTTTTTCTCTTGACGGAAGATATATCTTTGACCTCTCAATGGCTAATGATCGAGTAAGCCATAGACTGTTGGATACTTTTGGTAAAAAAGATAAGGAAATTCTTGATTATTTAACGCCAGATCGAATCGTGGCCAACAATCATTGGAATTTTGTCTATCCTTCTATTCTTCAAGATAATTCGGATTTGTTGGCGAAAAAGCGAAGAAATAGGTTCGTCATTCCATTACAATATCATCAAGAACAAGAAAAAGAGATAATATCCTGTCCGGGGATTTCGATTGAAATACCCTTTATGGGTGTTTTACGTAGAAATACTATTTTTGCTTTTTTTGACGATCCTGGATACAGAAAAGATAAAAGGGGTTCGGGAATTGTTAAATTTCGATATAGGACCCTAGAGGAAGAGTATCGGACCCAGGAGGAAGAGTATCGGACTCTAGAGGAAAACTCAGAGGACGAATATCAGAGCCCAGAGAACGAATATAGGACTCTAGAAGACGAATATAGGACTCTAGAAGACGGATATGAAACCCTAGAAGATGAATACGGGATCCTAGAGGCCGAATATAGGACTCTAGAGAAAGACTCAGAAGAAGAATATGGGAACCCCGAAAATGAATATAAAACTCGAGAGGACGAATATGGAACTCTAGAGGAAGAAGAATATGGGAGCCGTGAAAATGGCTCAGAGAACGAATACGGGGCTTTAGAAGAAGAATCAGAGGAAGACTCAGAGGACGAATATGGGAGCCCAGAGGAAGATTCTATCTTAAAAAAAGAGGGTTTTATTGAGTATCGAGGAACAAAAGAATTTAGTCTAAAATACCAAAAAGAAGTAGATCGGTTTTTTTTCATTCTTCAAGAACTGCATATCTTGCCGAGATCCTCATCCCTAAAGGTACTTGACAATAGTATTATTGGAGTGGATACACAACTCACAAAAAATACAAGAAGTCGACTGGGTGGATTGGTCCGAGTTAAGAGAAAAAAAAGCCATACGGAACTAAAAATCTTTTCCGGAGATATTCATTTTCCTGAAGAGGCAGATAAGATATTAGGCGCCAGTTTGATACCACCAGAAAGAGAAAAAAAAGATTCTAAGGACTCAAAAAAAAGAAAAAATTGGGTTTATGTTCAACGAAAAAAAATTCTTAAAAGCAAGGAAAAGTATTTTGTTTCAGTTCGACCTGCAGTCGCATATGAAATGGACGAAGGGAGAAATCTAGCAAGACTTTTCCCGCAAGATCTTCTGCAAGAAGAGGATAATCTCCAACTTCGACTTGTCAATTTTATTTCTCATGAAAATAGCAAGTTAACTCAAAGAATTTATCACACAAATAGTCAATTCGTTCGAACTTGCTTGGTAGTAAATTGGGAACAAGAAGAAAAAGAGGGGGCTCGTGCTTCCCTTGTTGAGTTAAGAACAAATGATCTGATTCGCGATTTCCTAAGAATTGAGTTAGTCAAGTCCACTATTTCATATACAAGAAGAAGGTATGATAGGACAAGTGCAGGACCTATTCCCAATAATAGGTTAGATCGCAACAATACCAATTCCTTTTATTCCAAGGCGAAGATTCAATCACTTAGCCAACACCAAGAAGCTATTGGCACCTTGTTGAATCGAAATAAAGAAAACCCATCTTTGATGATTTTATCGGCATCCAACTGTTCTCAAATTGGTTTATTGAAGAATTCGAAATATCCCAGTGCGGTAAAAGAATCGAATCCTAGAATTTTTATTCGAGATATTTTTGGGCTCTTAGGCGCTATTGTACCTAGTATATCGAATTTTTCTTCGTCTTACTATTTATTAACATATAATCAGATCTTGTTAAAAAAATACTTGTTCCTTGACAATTTGAAACAAACCTTCCAAGTACTTCAAGGGCTTAAATACTCTTTAATAGATGAGAATAAAAGGATGTTGAATTTCAACAGTAACATCATGTTGGATCCATTCCATTTGAATTGGCACTTTCTCCATCATGACTCATGGGAGGAAACATTGGCAATAATTCACCTTGGACAATTTATTTGCGAAAATGTATGTCTATTTAAATCGCGCATAAAAAAATCTGGTCAAATTTTCATTGTTAATATGGACTCCTTTGTTATAAGAGCAGCTAAGCCTTATTTGGCTACTATAGGAGCAACTGTTCATGGTCATTATGGAAAAATCCTTTACAAAGGAGATAGGTTAGTTACTTTTATATATGAAAAATCGAGATCTAGTGATATAACGCAAGGTCTTCCAAAAGTAGAACAAATATTCGAAGCGCGTTCAATTGATTCACTATCGCCGAATCTCGAAAGGAGAATTGAGGATTGGAATGAGCGTATACCAAGAATTCTTGGGGTTCCCTGGGGATTCTTGATTGGAGCTGAGCTAACCATCGCCCAAAGTCGTATCTCTTTGGTTAATAAGATCCAAAAGGTTTATCGATCCCAAGGGGTACAGATCCATAATAGACATATAGAGATTATTATACGCCAAGTGACATCAAAAGTACGGGTTTCCGAAGATGGAATGTCTAATGTTTTTTTACCAGGGGAATTAATAGGACTATTGCGAGCGGAACGAGCAGGGCGAGCTTTGGATGAATCGATCTATTATCGGGCAATCTTATTGGGAATAACAAGGGCTTCCCTGAATACCCAAAGTTTCATATCTGAAGCAAGTTTTCAAGAAACTGCTCGAGTTTTAGCAAAAGCGGCCCTACGAGGTCGTATTGATTGGTTGAAAGGCCTGAAAGAAAACGTAGTTCTGGGAGGAATTATCCCTGTTGGTACCGGATTCCTAAAATTTGTGCATCGTTTCCCACAAGACAAGAACCTTTATTTGGAAATGAAAAAAAAAAATCTATTCACGTCGGAAATGAGAGACATTTTGTTTCTCCATACAGAACTAGTTTCTTCTGATTCTGACGTAACAAACAATTTCTATGAGACATCAGAACCCCCATTTACTCCCATTTATACGATTTAAGGATATATAAAGCATTTAAAGCGGAGTTTTTTACTTTAATTGAAACTAGACTTTTGACCTTAGAATGCTAACAGGTCTGATTTTAGATTTTGTATTTTTTTATTTTACTAAATATCTTATTTTACTAAATAAAAGAAGTCAGTTAATTTATTAAGGCTGTTTTTATATCATGTATCAATAGCCAATTCTGAGTAGAAGGTTCCATCGGAACAATTATTATTTATTTCAAGATATTTAGGCTCTTTCTTAATCTTCAAAAAAAAATCAATTCCATAAAGGTAAGACGAAAAAAAAAAAAAAAGGAAGTGTGGAAAAATGACAAGAAGATATTGGAACATCAATTTGAAAGAGATGATAGAAGCAGGAGTTCATTTTGGTCATGGTATTAAGAAATGGAATCCTAAAATGGCCCCTTACATCTCGGCAAAGCGTAAAGGTACTCATATTACAAATCTCGCTAGAACGGCTCGTTTTTTATCAGAAGCTTGCGATTTAGTTTTTGATGCAGCAAGTCAGGGAAAAAGCTTCTTAATTGTTGGTACCAAAAAAAGAGCAGCAGATTTAGTAGCATCGGCTGCAATAAGGTCTCGTTGTCATTATGTTAATAAAAAGTGGTTCAGTGGTATGTTAACGAATTGGTCGATTACCAAAACTAGACTTTCTCAATTTAGAGACTTAAGAGCGGAAGAAAAGATGGGAAAATTCCACCATCTCCCAAAAAGAGATGTGGCAATCTTAAAGAGAAAATTATCTACCTTGCAAAGATATCTTGGCGGAATTAAATATATGACGAGGTTGCCTGACATTGTGATCGTCCTTGATCAGCAAAAAGAGTATATAGCTCTTCGGGAATGCGCCATTTTGGGGATTCCTACTATTTCTTTAGTAGATACAAATTGTGACCCAGATCTCGCGAATATATCGATTCCTGCCAACGATGACACTATGACTTCAATTCGATTGATTCTTAACAAATTAGTATTTGCAATTTGTGAGGGCCGTTCTCTCTATATAAGAAATCATTGATTAAGAAGAATAGTGAATTCTTAAGGAACTACGTAGATTTACGGGATCAGTTACTATTTTTTTTGTTTTGCATAGATAAAAGAGGGGGAATATTGATATATATTAGAGGGTATTGATATATATTATCATTTGATGTGATTTCTTGGTATCCTAAATATAAGATTAATACTTCAAGTTGCTGAGTTGAGAAAGAGATGGTTGAATCAAAAGAATTCCTTTTTTGAAGTTCAATTTTTATCAGAGGACAATATGAATATTACACCATGTTCCATTAAAACACTCAAGGGGTTGTATGATATATCAGGCGTAGAAGTAGGCCAACACTTCTATTGGCAAATAGGAGGTTTCCAAATTCATGCCCAAGTACTCATCACCTCTTGGGTCGTAATTACTATCTTGCTGGGTTCAGTTATCATAGCTGTTCGGAATCCACAAACCATCCCAACCGACGGTCAGAATTTCTTCGAATATGTCCTTGAGTTTATTCGAGATTTGAGCAAAACCCAGATTGGAGAAGAATATGGTCCCTGGGTTCCCTTTATTGGAACTATGTTCCTTTTTATTTTTGTTTCGAATTGGTCGGGTGCTCTTTTACCTTGGAAAATTATAGAGTTACCCCATGGGGAATTAGCTGCGCCCACGAATGATATAAATACTACTGTTGCTTTAGCTTTACTCACATCAGCAGCATATTTTTATGCGGGTCTTAGCAAAAAAGGATTGAGTTATTTTGAGAAATATATTAAACCAACCCCAATCCTTTTACCAATTAACATCCTAGAAGATTTCACAAAACCATTATCGCTTAGTTTTCGACTTTTCGGAAATATATTGGCGGATGAATTAGTCGTTGTTGTTCTTGTTTCTTTAGTCCCCTTAGTAGTCCCTATACCAGTCATGTTTCTTGGATTATTTACAAGCGGTATTCAAGCTCTTATTTTTGCAACGTTAGCCGCAGCCTATATAGGTGAATCCATGGAAGGTCATCATTGAATTGACTAATTTTCAAAATAGTCTTTTTTTTTTAGCTTAACCCAATTCATGCATGGTTGCAGATAATCCTCCTGGTTAGAAAACTAACTAGTTCAAAATGCGTATAAATATATAGCCTAGAGTTGTAGGAGAGAGAATAGACTATATTACGGAATTGTTAAAGTATATATGCATTCAGGGGAACCGAAATCCGGTTAGATCTATATGCATTCAGGGGGACCGAAATCCGGTTAGATCTATATCCTTAATGTCTATAAGACCGTCATCTTTTGTGTGGCTTTCTAAGGAATTATTTTAGAATTGGATTCAATAGAAAATAAAAAAATATGCAAACAAAATAGAAGAAACAAATGTATATAAGATTTTTTTTTATTTCTAAGTTAGATTAGATTCATTATCTAATCCCATATATAGAATTCCGGAATTGGATTCCATATCCAGTTCTATGCAGCATATTGTTATCAATTGTATATCTTGATTTGATTCCTATTGGATTTGGATTAGTTCTATTTTAATAGGGGTTCTTCCTGTATTTCGTCTTTTATTATGGATTAGAGGAAGGGAAAAAATGGGAACTCAAGGATATCGAAGAGTAAAAAAAATGAAATGAAAGGGCGGTTGGTTGGAAAGAAAGAGAAATAGAATAATGAAAAGCATATGGATTTACACAAACCTCTAATGATTAGAAATTAAAAACAAGATCTCGAAGTAGTTCGGACGATTTAGATTATCATTTCAATTTCCACTTTTACTTACTTCTACCCAATAGAGCTTAGAAGTTAAAAGTAATAATTTCTTGGTTGATTGTATCCTTAACCATTTTTTTTTTTGACATGAGGAACTCACCATGAATCCACTAATTGCTGCTGCTTCTGTTATTGCTGCTGGATTGGCTGTAGGGCTTGCTTCTATTGGGCCTGGAGTTGGTCAAGGTACTGCTGCAGGACAAGCTGTAGAGGGTATTGCGAGACAGCCAGAAGCAGAAGGGAAAATACGAGGTACTTTATTGCTTAGTCTAGCTTTTATGGAAGCTTTAACAATTTATGGACTGGTTGTGGCACTAGCGCTTTTATTTGCGAACCCTTTTGTTTAATCCCAAAAAAGAAAATAAGTCCTTTAGATGAGATACTTTTTTCTTTTTTTAGTAAATTGGTATTTGCTTCTGTAATTCCAATCAATACTTTTATTTATTATTCCTGGAATTTTTTATTTATCGGGACAGACAATACCCCGGGAAGGGTTGATTTGAGCACGATCAATTTAGGTAGAAGATATGCTCGCCCTCTTCCTTCCCGTCCTTAGTTTAGGATAGTGGAAAGTCTTTTTCTTTTATTTTAGGAATTTTTTGGGGGAACATTTTAACAAAGGAGATCTTTCACAGATCAAACGAGACCTAAGACTTAATCTAA